ACACTATTTATATAGTGTTAAAATAGTATAATGTTTTAAAGGATCATTAATACTTTTTCGAGATTTGTAACTGGGGAGGGGGTGTAATCTATTAATTTAAAGAATATTTAGATGTGGCGATCGTGTGATGTCTTGAGAATTAGGTTTCGTGAGTCATGCTTGTTTTATTGGTGCATTAATATAACAGTGAAGGTATTTTGCACAAAAGACTTGGCTGTGACATGTATATTTGAATTATGTTTGAGTTTTGTGGTAGTGTGGGGCATAACAAGATCTGGGTGTATAACAGGAGATAGTTTAATATAGAATTCTAGCTTTGGGAGCTAGGGGTGGGAGTTTGATTCTCTCTTTTCTGGCACTAAGAAGGGTTTAAACTTTCAATCTCCGAGTTACAAGACCGGCGCTTTGGGTTAAGCTATTAGGGCAGTAAGGGTAGTGAAGGCTATGTTTTAAGGTTTTATTATCTAAGTGACCAGCTAATGGTGTTAGAATAAGAATTAAGGCAAAGTATAGAATTGATGCGATTTGCCCAATAATAATAAAGGGGTGTTCTACTGGTATACCTCCAATTCATGTTAGAATAAGTACGTCTATAACTAGGGATCAGAATAATAATTTGGCAAGGGGCCGGAATGTCATACTCCGTTGTAAGGAGATGTGAAGAAAGGGTACTGTCATTAAAACTATGATTGACATTAAAAGGGCTAATACTCCTCCTAATTTGTTTGGAATAGATCGAAGAATGGCGTATGCAAATAAAAAATATCATTCAGGTTTAATGTGTGCGGGGGTGGTTAGGGGGTTTGCAGGGGTAAAGTTGTCTGGGTCTCCTAATAGATTTGGGGAGAACAGGGCTAATAGTATTAGAGCCATAAATAAAATGAAGAACCCTAAAAGATCTTTAAAAGAGAAATAGGGATGGAATGTAATTTTGTCTGTGTCTGAGTTAGTACCAATGGGGTTGTTGGATCCTGTCTCGTGTAAGAAGAGGGCATGGATTAAGGTTGCCGCTACTACAGCAAATGGTAGAATAAAGTGAAATGCAAAGAATCGTGTTAGAGTTGCATTGTCTACTGAAAATCCTCCTCAGATTCACTGAACGAGGTCATTACCAATGTATGGGACGGCCGATAACAGGTTGGTGATTACAGTGGCGCCCCAAAAGGATATTTGACCCCATGGAAGGACATAACCAACGAAAGCAGTCATTATAACTAATAAAAGCAGAATTACTCCAATGTTTCATGTTTCCTTGTATAGGTAAGAGCCGTGATATAGGCCTCGTCCAATGTGTAGGTAAATGCAAATAAAGAAAAAGGAAGCCCCATTGGCGTGAAGGTTTCGGATTAGTCAGCCATAATTTACGTCTCGAGAAATGTGAACGACGGATGAGAAGGCTGTTGAGATGTCAGAAGAATAGTGTATTGCTAGGAAGAGTCCAGTTGCGATTTGTATTGCTAAACAGAGAAGCAGTAGGGAGCCAAAATTTCATCATGCAGAGATGTTAGAGGGAGCGGGAAGGTCAATTAAGGCGTCGTTTACAATTTTAACTAGGGGATGTGTTTTTCGGATGACCATTAAAAAGGGTTTCTGTAGTTGAAGAACAACAACGGGTTTTCGACTCGTAAGTCTTGGTTAAAGTCCGGGTGGGAACTATGATTTATTTCTTTGATTTGTTCTTAGTTGGTTTGGTGGTGGGCTTGGCGGGAGTGGCATCTAATCCGGCGCCCTATTTTGCTGCTTTAGGGTTAGTGGTGGCTGCTGGTGTTGGTTGTGGAATGTTAATAGGTCATGGGGGAGGTTTTTTGTCTTTGTTATTGTTTTTAATTTATATAGGTGGAATATTAGTAGTGTTTGCTTACTCAGCAGCTTTAGCTGCTGACTTTTTCCCAGAGACTTGGGGGGTGGGTCAGGTAAAGGTTTATATAATGGTGTATCTAGGGGGGGTTGGAGTAGTGGCTTGACAGTTTTGAGGGACTTGATACAGCGATTATCGGGTTATCGATGAGTTTAAAGAGTTTTTTGTGTTACGTGGGGATGCTAGTGGGGTTGCCTTGATGTATTCTTTTGGAGGGTTATTAATAACATGTGCTTGAGTTCTTTTACTGTGTTTGTTTGTTGTTTTAGAATTGACTCGTGGGTTAGATCGTGGGACTCTTCGGGCCGTGTAAATAGTTAAAAGGATTATGGAGGCTACAAGGGATGTGAAGGCGTAAGAAGACAGGTAAACTTTAATTATTTGTGGGCCTGTATTGTTAAGTTTGGTTGTCAAGAAATGGTGAAGAGGGAGTATGCCTTTTGGGCCGAGTTGAAATCACTGGTCATCAAATTTAGTGGATTTTTTTCCTAAAGTGAGATTGAATAGGGGGGTTATTCGGTGGATGATGGGGTTAAAAAACCCTGTATAATGGTTTAGAAGCCGGGAACTAACAAAGGGATGGGAAGTAATTTTGGGGTGGTCAGAGGCGGCTGTTGTGATTGTTATAGCGGCTAATAGGCCAATGATTGTGATTATTAGAGCTATTAATTTAAGTATGGGAGGTATTGTTATAACAGGGGTTTTAGGCAAAACAGTTATTGATGCAATAAGTAGGCCGGAAATAATGCTGCCTCATGCCAGTCGTTTAAGGGGGTTAGTGATTGATTTATAGTTTTCGTTAATAGGGGCTGTAGTAATGAAATGAGGAGTTCCCATAGTTACGTAATAGATTATTCGGAAACTGTATACGGCTGTAAAAGATGTCGCAATTAATGTTAGAGTAAGGGCACAGGTGTTTAAGTAGGAGGTATTGAGGGCTTCAATGATTGCATCTTTTGAGAAAAACCCAGTTAGAAATGGGGTGCCAGTAAGTGCAAGACTTCCAATAATTAAACAGGAAGATGTAAGGGGGAGAAGTTTAAATAGTCCTCCTATTTTTCGAATGTCTTGTTCATCATTTAGGCTGTGGATAATGGAACCGGAGCATAAAAATAGTATGGCTTTGAAAAAGGCATGAGTGCAAATGTGTAAGAAGGCTAGTTGTGGTTGACCAAGTCCAATTGTGACTATCATCAGACCAAGTTGACTTGAAGTGGAAAAGGCTACGATCTTTTTAATGTCATTTTGGATAAGGGCACAGGTGGCGGTGAAAAATGCGGTTAAAGCACCTAAGCATAGGCAAATAGTTAAGATTAGTGGGTTGTTTTCTAATAGGGAGTGGAATCGAACTAGAAGGAAAATTCCTGCGACGACTATAGTACTAGAGTGAAGTAGAGCAGAAACGGGGGTTGGGCCTTCTATGGCTGCGGGGAGTCAAGGGTGAAGCCCAAATTGAGCTGACTTTCCTGTCGCCCCAACAATAAGACCGATTGAAGGGATGGTTATGTCTATGTCTTTGGATATTAAAATAATTTGTGGAATTTCCCAGGAGTTGAGGTTTATTGCAATTCAAGCAATTGCTAGAATTAGTCCAATGTCTCCAATTCGGTTATAAATTACTGCTTGTAGGGCTGCTGCATTGGCGTCTATTCGACCGTGTCATCAGCCGATCAGTAGAAAAGATATAATACCAACACCTTCTCATCCAATAAATAATTGAAATAAGTTGTTGGCTGTAACTAGAGTAATCATGGCTACTAAAAATAGTAGGAGGTATTTGAAGAATCGATTTATCTGTGGATCAAGGCTTATGTATCAGGAAGCAAATTCTAGGATGGCTCATGTTACAAATAAGGCAATGGGGGTAAAAATTAGTGAGTAGTGGTCAAATTTAAAGCTAATGTTAATGTTGAAGGTTCCGATATTTATTCAATGTCAGACGGAAATGATACTTTCCGTTCCTTGGTTTAAGAAAATTATGAGAGGGATTAAACTGATAAAAAATGCCATACTGACAGCGGTTTTGGCATGTGTGGTGGCTCAATTCAATTTTAGTGGGTTATAATTAAGCGTGAGTAGTAGTGGGTATAACAGGGTTCCTAATACAAGTATGAGGATTGTTGTTATTAGGTTAGGCATGTAGCTATCACTTGGAGTTGCACCAAGAGTTTTTGGTTCCTAAGACCAACGGATGGACTATTATCCTTTGATAGCCCGAGTGAGCCGTGGGCTTTAACCATGGACGTAGGGATTAGCAGTCCTTACTGCTTTAGCCTCTCTCGGTGAATAAGGAGGTTTTAACTCCTGTCCTTAGAACCACAATCTAATATTTTTAATTAAACTATATCCACAATATCAATATCCTCATATAAGTTCTGGCTTTTTAACTAGAAGGATAATTGGAAGAAGGTGAAGAGCTATCAAAAGGTGTTCACGAGTGTGAAAGGGTTGAAGGTTAATTATATGAATTGGTAGAGGCCCTCGTTGGGTTGTTAGGAAAAGGTTGAGTGAATAGGCGGCTGTAATTAGTGTTCCTATCCCTGTAATAATAAGGGTTCAAGGTGACCAATTAAATGTGGCAGTGATAATTAAAAGTTCTCCTATTAAATTTGGAAATGGGGGGAGAGCAAGATTGGCGAGATTAGCAATGAACCATCAAGTGGCGGTCAAGGGTAAGATTAGTTGCATGCCTCGTGTTAGAAGCGTTGTTCGACTATGGGTTCGCTCATAGGTGGTGTTGGCTAAACAGAATAGAGCGGAAGACACCAAAGCATGGGCAATTATGAGAATGATTGCCCCAGTAAAACCTCATGGGGTTTGAATAAAGATGCCGGCTGCAACTAATCCTATATGGCTAACCGATGAGTAAGCGATAAGAGATTTTAGGTCTGTTTGACGTATGCAAATGGTTCCCGTTATAATGATACCTCACAGGGCGAGGGCAATAAATGGGTAAACTATTTCTTTAGATAGGGGGTTGAGGATAATTATTATTCGCATTATACCATACCCCCCCAGTTTTAATAGGACCGCAGCCAGGACTATTGAACCTGCCACTGGGGCTTCTACATGAGCTTTTGGTAATCAAAGGTGAACACCATAGAGGGGTATTTTTACCATAAAAGCTAATAGGCAACCTACTCATCAGATTTTGTGATTTCATGAGGTTAAAATGGTAGGTTGAAAGTATTGCAGGGTTAACATAGAAAGTGAGCCTAAGTCTTGGTAGAGAAGAAGAAGTGCGATAAGGAGGGGGAGAGATCCTGCCAGGGTGTAGAATAGGAAATAATTTCCGGCAACAAGGCGTTCGGCTTGATTGCCTCAGCGGGTGATAAGGATAAGGGTTGGGATAAGGGTTGTTTCGAATATAATATAGAATATAAGGATTTCTGTGGCCCCAAATGCTATAACAAGAGACAGCTGTAGGAGAGTAAGAAGCGTAATGTATGTTCGTTGGCGGGCAATAGGTTCTTGTTTTAGGTGGTTTTGACTGGCTAGAATTATAAGTGGGAGAAGTCAACAGGTTAGTACCAGTAGAGGTGTTGATACTAGATCTGTTCCTATGTATAGGCTTATAGAGGACCAGCCGGTCTCTGAGGGTCATTTAAGTCAAGTAAAGCTAAGTAGGGCGATAGTTAGGCTTTGGGCGGTCGTGAGTGTTCATAATCATTTTGAAGAGGAAAGCCAGATCGTTGGGAGGAGTATCAGAGTTGGTATAAGAATTTTTAGCATTGTAACAAGGTTAAGTTTCGGAACTGGTCTGTGCCATGTGTGCGAACTGTGGCAACTAAGAGAGCGAGTCCTGTGCTTGCTTCGCAAGCCGAAAAAACTAATAAAATTAATGGGATTGACGAGAGAGTGGTGGTTTCTAGTTGAAGGGTTCATACGGCCAGGGCAATAAATAAAGATAGTATTATTCCTTCTAGGCATAGAAGTGCAGAGAGAAGATGTGCTCGATGAAATGTGAGACCTGTGAGGCCTAAGAGAAATGCTGAGACGAAACTAAAATGTACGGGTGTCATGATGGGGGTCGTGGGCTTAAACCACGGTTTTCTGAGCCGAAATCAGAAGTCTTTTATTGGACTAACCTCCTTATTCAGCTCATTCTAGGCCACCTTGGGCTCATTCATAAATGAGGCCTGCCGTTAAAAGAATTAAAATGGCTGAGGCTCATAAAACAGTTAAAAGAGGTTCTTGAAGTTGATCGGCTCAGGGCAATGGAAGAAGAAGTGCAATTTCTAGGTCAAATAAGAGGAAGAGAATTGCTACTAAAAAGAATCGTAGGGAAAAGGGGAGTCGGGCAGATCCTATTGGGTCGAATCCGCATTCATAGGGTGATAATTTTTCTGCATCTGGGCGTATCTGAGGTAGCCAAAATGATACTACAATAAGAATTAGGGAAAGGGTGATAGAAATAAAAATGGTTACTGGTGTTATATTCATTATCTTTCCTTGGATTTTAACCAAGGCTGGGTGATTGGAAGTCACTTGTACTAAAATTGATACTAGAAAGATATGATCCTCATCAGTAGATGGATACGTATAAGAATAGTCAGACAACGTCTACGAAATGTCAGTATCAAGCGGCTGCTTCAAATCCAAAGTGATGGTCTGATGTAAAGTGGAATTGATATAACCGAAGTAGGCTAGTAGCGAGAAACAATGAGCCAATAATAACATGTAAGCCGTGGAAGCCTGTGGCCACAAAGAATGTGGAACCGTAGACTCCATCGGAGATTGCGAAGGGGGCTTCATAGTATTCCATTGCTTGGAGAGCAGTAAAATAAAGGCCTAGCATAATAGTTAGGGTTAGGGATTGTAGGGCTTGTTTTCGGTGGCCTTCTAAAATGCTATGGTGGGCCCATGTAACTGTGACACCAGAGGCTAAGAGTACTGCTGTATTAAGAAGGGGGACTTCAAAGGGGTCAAGGGGGTTAATTCCTGTAGGTGGTCAACAGCTGCCTAATTCGGGTGTGGGAGCGAGACTGGAGTGGTAAAAGGCCCAGAAAAATCCTAGGAAGAATAAAACTTCGGATGTAATAAATAAAATTATTCCAAATCGGAGTCCTTTTTGAACTGGTGTGGTGTGACTTCCTTGAAATGTTCCTTCACGGATTGTATCTCGTCATCATTGATACATTGTAAGAATAAGGCCAATTAGGCCTACGGTAAGAAGTAGGAGAGATTGGTAGTGGAATCAGATTGCAAGACCTGAAGTTGTAAGCAGAGCAGATAGTGCGCCTGTCAGGGGTCATGGGCTTGGGTTTACCATATGGTAAGCATGTGCTTGGTGGGTCATCATTAAGCTTGATGTATTTTAAACATTTTCTTGTAGATATAAGCTCAGAAGTAGTACAAAAACGTAGGCCTGAATTATAGCAACTGCAATTTCTAAAAGTGTTAGTAAGACCAGAAGTGTGGCGGTGAGTAGTGAGACAGTTGGTATGATAGATATTATAATAAAAGTTGCAGTGGAGATTAATTGAATAAGGAGATGGCCCGCTGTTAGATTTGCGGTTAGTCGGACACCTAATGCAAGAGGACGGATAAATAGGCTGATTGTTTCGATAATAATTAGGATGGGGATAAGTATAACTGGAGTGCCTTCCGGGAGAAGATGGCCTAGGGCCACTGTTGGTTGGTTTCGTAGTCCAATAATGACAGTTGCTAGTCAGAGGGGAATGGCAATACCTAAATTTATTGAGAGTTGGGTTGTTGGTGTGAATGTATAGGGAAGTAAGCCTAGTGTGTTAAGGAGCATAATGAACATTATTAGAGATGTTAAGATTAGGGCTCATTTGTGTCCTTGTGGGCTTAGGGGTGTTATTAACTGACTTGTGAAGTTTGTCAGGAACCAACTTTGGAGGACAACTAAACGGTTGTTTAATCATTGTTTGGAGGGGGACATGAATAGGCTTCAGGGAAGGGTTAGAGCGAGGGCAATTAGTGGGATGCCTAAAAGTGTGGGGCTTATAAATTGGTCAAACAGGCTTACTATCATGTTCACTCTCATGTTTTTGTTTCTAGGTTGTGGGGGTTGAGGGGTCCGATATTGTTAGTGACAGTATAATTTAGGGTTTTATTTGTTACAATGGTTAGTAGTATAAACCATGATAGGAGAAGGATGGGAAATCAGGGAGTTGGATCTAGTTGTGGCATAGCCACTAGGGGTGGGTGGGGGTCACCAATCTTTAGCTTAAAAGGCTAATGCTTTTCCCGTTTTAGCTTCCTAGTGAGGCGTCTTTGAGTATTAAGTAAGATCAGTTTTCGAAGTATTCTAAAGGGACAGATTCAACTACGATAGGCATAAAGCTATGGTTAGCACCACAAATTTCTGAGCATTGCCCATAAAATACACCTGGGCGGGATACAATAAAGGTTGTTTGGTTTAAACGTCCTGGAACAGCGTCTATTTTGATACCAAGTGCTGGGACAGCTCATGAGTGAAGTACGTCCTCAGCAGAAATCAAAGCTCGGACAGGTGATTCTGTTGGTACAACTATACGGTGGTCAGTTTCAAGAAGACGAAATTGACCGGGTAGTAGTTCTTGGGTAGGAATTATATAAGAGTCAAAAGCTAGGTTTTCGTAGTCTGTGTATTCGTAGCTTCAGTATCACTGATGGCCCATGGCTTTGACAGTAAGATGTGGGTCATTTGTTTCGTCAATTAAATAGAGGATTCGAAGAGAAGGTAGGGCGACCGCTACTAAAATTACTGCGGGGAGGATCGTTCAAATGATTTCTATTTCTTGAGATTCTAGGAGGAATTTATTAGTGAGTTTTGTTGTTACTACAACGACAATAATATAGAGGACCAAGCTACTAATTAAGAATATTATTATTGAGGCGTGGTCATGAAAGTGTAAAAGTTCTTCTATAACTGGGGAGGCTGCATCTTGTAAGCCTAATTGTGAGGGGTGTGCCATTAAGTAAGAGACGCGAGAGTCAAACTCGCAACTTTGCCTCGACAAGGCATTGTAATTTGCTATTTTACTAGTATCTTATATAAGAAAGTGACAGAGTGGAAATGTAGCTGGCTTGAAACTAGTTTATGGGGGTTCGATTCCTTCCTTTCTCGTGAGTTATCTGAGTTTGAACAAACGCTGGTTCTTCAAATGTGTGGTGTGGAGGAGGGCAGCCGTGTAGTCATTCTGCATTTGTTGAAGTTAGTTCTACGAATAGTACTTCACGTTTAGAGGTAAAAGCCTCTCACAGGATAAATAGGAAAAGGATAACGGCCACGAGGGATACTAGTGAGCCAAATGATGAGATTGTGTTTCAAAGAGTGTAAGCGTCTGGATAGTCAGAGTATCGTCGAGGTATGCCAGCTAACCCTAGGAAATGTTGGGGGAAAAAGGTTATGTTTACACCCACAAATATTACTACGAAGTGGATTTTTGTTCAGGTGCTGTGAAGGGTGTACCCGGTGAATAAGGGGAATCAGTGGACAAAGCCTCCTATGATGGCAAAAACAGCTCCTATTGATAGGACATAGTGAAAGTGGGCTACTACATAGTAAGTATCGTGCAAGATAATGTCAATTGATGAGTTGGATAGTATGATACCTGTTAGTCCACCAACTGTAAATAAGAAAATGAAACCGAGAGCTCACAGGAGGGGGGTCTCTCATTTAATGGATGCTCCATGTAAAGTTGCTAGTCAGCTGAAGACTTTTACACCTGTTGGGATGGCAATGATTATTGTGGCTGATGTAAAATATGCTCGGGTATCAATATCTATCCCTACCGTGAATATGTGGTGAGCTCATACAATGAAGCCTAAGAGACCAATCGCTATTATGGCTCAGATTATGCTTATGGCACCAAATGGTTCTTTTTTGCCTGAGTAGAATGCCACGATGTGGGAAATAATTCCGAATCCAGGGAGAATAAGAATATAGACTTCGGGATGCCCAAAGAATCAGAATAGGTGTTGATATAAGATTGGGTCGCCTCCTCCGGCTGGGTCGAAGAATGTTGTGTTTAGGTTTCGATCTGTCAATAATATAGTAATTCCTGCAGCTAACACAGGAAGTGATAATAATAGTAGGACAGTTGTAATTAAAGTTGCTCAGATAAATAAGGGTGTTTGGTATTGAGAAATTGTGGGTGGTTTTATGTTAATGATAGTAGTAATAAAATTGATAGACCCCAGAATAGAAGAAACACCAGCAAGGTGAAGAGAAAAGATAGTTAGGTCAACCGAAGCGCCTGCGTGGGCTAAGTTTCCCGCAAGGGGTGGATAGACTGTTCAGCCAGTCCCTGCTCCTGCTTCGACGCCAGATGAGGCAAGAAGGAGTAGGAATGATGGGGGGAGCAATCAAAAGCTTATATTATTTATTCGTGGGAAGGCTATGTCTGGGGCTCCAATCATTAAAGGGATTAATCAGTTCCCAAAGCCTCCAATTAGAATGGGTATTACTATAAAGAAGATTATAACAAAAGCATGTGCGGTAACGATTACATTGTAAATTTGGTCGTCGCCCAGTAAAGAGCCCGGTTGATTAAGTTCTGCTCGAATTAGTAAACTTAGAGCAGTTCCCACTATTCCGGCTCATGCACCAAATACTATATAAAGGGTGCCAATGTCTTTGTGATTGGTGGAGAAGAATCATCGTGTAATTATCACAGGTAAGATGGCCGAGAATTAGGTAGTGGGTTGTAGCCCCGCCAACAGAGGTTTGTGCCCTCTTCTTATCAGTTCTGAAGTGTAGTACATATCAGAGTGCAAATCTGAAGATTGCGGGCTAATATCCCGTCAGGACTTGGTTATTAGAAATAGGTGGATGCTTGTTGGTTTGAGCATTTAGCTGTTAACTAAAAGTTTGCAGGATCGAGACCTGCCCATCTAGGCAGGGCTTTAGCTTAATTAAAGTATCTGAGTTGCATTCAGGAGATGTGAGATAAAGTCTTGCAAGTCTTATTCAGGGGTTAGGAGGCTTTCACTCCTACTTAAAGCTTTGAAGGCTTTTGGTCTGTCTAATCCTAAACCTCTTATTGAGCCAATGTTTGAATTATTCGGGTGGCGGGAAGTATCATTATTGTTATGACTATAATGACTGATAGTCAGGTTATATCTTGGGTATATTTTAGGCGTCAGTGAGTGGTTGTGTTATTTGTGCTGGGAAAGACAGTTAGGGTTATTGTGTGTGATAGCCGTAGGTAGAAGTATAGGCTTAGTAATGCGCTTAGTGCAATAATTGTAGCAGTCAGGGGGAATTGTTTTGTTAGTTCTTGTAGAATTAATCATTTTGGTAAAAATCCAGTTAATGGGGGAAGACCTCCTAATGATAGTAGTAATAAGGCAGTGAATGAGGCAATTAAGGGAGTTTTAGACCAGGTTTGTGATAAAGTATTAATCTTTGTAGTGTTTAAAAACTTAAATGTTGAAAAGGTTGCTGATGTTATAATGATGTAAATAACCAAGGAAATAATAGTTAAGTGGGGAGCGAGTTGTAAGATGATGATTATTCATCCCAAGTGTGCAATTGAGGAGTAAGCTAAGATCTTTCGTAATTGAGTTTGGTTTAAACCGGCCCATCCGCCAATTAGTGTCGATAACAGTCCTAGGGCAGTCAGTAGTAGAGGATTTAGTGAAGGCGCAATTTGAATAAACAAAGCAAATGGGGCTAGTTTTTGTCAAGTTGATAGAATGAGTCCTGTGGTTAGGTTTAATCCCTGTAGGACTGATGGGAGTCAGAAGTGTATGGGTGCAAGGCCTAGTTTTAAGGCTAAGGCTATTGTTATTAAAACAAGTGAAGGTTGGTATGAAAGGCAATCAATAGCTCATTCTCCTGAGGCTCAAATGTTAAGTATGCTGGCAAATAGAAGCATGATTGCAGCAGTGACTTGTACTAGAAAATATTTGATAGTAGCTTCAATTGCTCGTGGATGGTACTGTTGTGCTATAAGAGGTATTATGGCAATAGTGTTGACTTCTAACCCTATTCAGGCCATTATTCAATGGGAGCTGATAAAGGTTAGTATAGTGCCAAGGCCGAGGCTGAATAGGAAAACCGAAGTAATACGGGGATCCATATTAGTAAAAGAAGGAGTTTAACCTACATTTTTGGGGTATGGGCCCAAAAGCTTGACTTTAGCTTATTTTACTGCTATAGAGAGTAGTGTAGTGGAAACACTTAGAGTTTTGATCTCTAGGCCATAGGTTCGAATCCTTTCTTTCTAGGGGTTGGGAGGATTTTAACCTCCATTACTCACTCTATCAAAGTGGTCCTTTGGCATTCGGGCACAGCCCCGTAATACTACAACTGTGGGGGGAGGCCTGTAAATGTAATTAGTATGGCCATGTGTCACAGGATTACAGCAAGAGTTAGGGGTAGAAAATTTTTTCATACAAGGTGTATTAGTTGGTCATATCGGAATCGGGGATAGGATGCTCGAACTCAAAGAAAAAGCAAAGATAGAATTATGGCTTTTACCATTATATTTGTTGTGGTTAATAGGGGGAGAGTCGGAATGTGTGATGTTCCCATAAATAGGATTACTGATAGTGTATTTATGAGGAGAATATTGGCATACTCAGCCAGGAAAAATAGTGCAAAAGGGCCTCCTGCGTATTCGATATTGAAACCTGAAACTAATTCTGATTCACCTTCAGTTAAATCAAATGGTGCTCGATTGGTCTCTGCTAGTGTGGAGATATATCATATTAATGCTATAGGTCAGGCTGGTAGTAGTAACCAGATAGCTTCTTGAGTAGTATTAAATATTTGGAGGGTAAAACCCCCAGAGAATATGATAATGGATAAGAGAATTAGCCCGAGACTGACCTCGTAGGAGATAGTTTGAGCAACAGCTCGTAAAGCACCAATCAGAGCATACTTTGAATTGGATGCTCATCCCGACCCTAAGATGGCATATACCATTAGACTTGATAATGCAAGAATAAAAAGGATGGTGAGATTAAGATCTGTAACGGGGTGTGGCATGGGTATGGGGGCTCACAGGGTTATGGTTAGTGTGAGTGTTAGTATGGCACTTGCCAAGAATAAAAATGGGGAGGCTGTTGCTGGGCGGATTGGTTCTTTGATAAAAAGTTTTACTCCATCTGCAATTGGTTGTAGTAGTCCATAGGGGCCTACCAGGTTTGGCCCCTTTCGTAATTGTATGTACCCTAAAATTTTTCGTTCAATTAATGTTAAAAAGGCCACAGCAAGTAGAACGGGGATGATGTAGGTAAGTGGATTAATAATGTGGGTTAGTAATGTGAGCATTAAAGCTAAGGGGAGGATTTGAACCTCCTAGGGAAAGAGCTTAGGTCTTTTGCAATGCCGGGATCTGCCGCCTTAGCGATATTGTCTATATTTATATTATGCTTTCTTATGTTTAGTTTAGTTGTCTTCACTGAATCAGAATTAGGCGTGCCATAGGTGTGGGCCTAGTTTTTTCGGTCCTTTCGTACTAGAAAAAATAGCATTTACAGATAGAAACTGACCTGGATTGCTCCGGTCTGAACTCAGATCACGTAGGACTTTAATCGTTGAACAAACGAACCCTTAATAGCGGCTACACCATTAGGATGTCCTGATCCAACATCGAGGTCGTAAACCCCCTTGGCGATAGGAACTCTGAAAGGGGATTGCGCTGTTATCCCTTGGGTAACTTGGTTCGTTGATCGACGTAGTCGGATCTTTATGGTCAGAAATTCTGTGATTTAGAAATGTCTTTCTCTATTTAAAAGGTTTTCTTTAATCCTTGCGGAAGTTTAATTTTGTTCCGCGGTCACCCCAACCGAAGACTCTCATCAAGTGCTATTTGGTTTAAAAAGTTTTGTGTTTGACATAGGTGATGGTTCGTCTTAAGCTCCAAAGGGTCTTCTCGTCTTGTATAGTTATGCCCGCTTCTGCACGGACAGATCAATTTCATTGACTGGAAAGGGGAGACAGTTAAGTCCTCGTTTGACCATTCATACGGGTCTCCATTTAAGAGACAAGTGATTGCGCTACCTTTGCACGGTCAGGATACCGCGGCCGTTTAATATGTCACCGGGCAGGTGGGACCTCCTATACATTGATTATTTTGCGGGAGGCGATGTTTTTGGTAAACAGGCGAGACTTGTGTTTGCCGAGTTCCTTCCTTTTCTTTTAGTCTTTCCTTTTGTGGCTCACCAGTGTGGGTTTAACGATTGTGCTGTATGGGCGGGGTTTTCTAGTACTTTTCGTTTAGACCGTGCTGCTCTCTTGTTCTGAGTTCGTTAATAGACTAGTGGTTTGTCCGATCTAGCTTACACTTGGGCCTGGGAGAAGGTGGTATCTTCTTATTACTCATTTTAGCAGAATCGTTTCTATGTGGGCATAGAAAGGCCTAATAGGGTTAGGGGTTTAAGAGAGTTTACTGGTATAATAGATTTTTGTATCTGTTTGAGCTTTAACGCTTTCTATTTAGGTGGCTGCTTTTAGGCCCACTGTAACAGTCATCTTAATTGGTTTAGTCTTTAACCTCCTGTTAAGGTTGTTTCCTTTTTCAAAGGGGCTGTACCCCCTTTGAATAACTCCTGTGCGTCTCTCTTGGTTCTTATATAAAAAAGGTTAAAAAGAAAAAGAGGGGCATAGGGCTGAACTTCTATCCATTTTTTAGGCAACCAGCTATAATTGAGTTCGATAGGTCTGTCACCGCTACTTGAAGATCTTCCCACTCTTTTGCCACAGAGACGGGTTGGCCCCTTTATTTGGGCTGTCTTGAAGTAGCTCACTCAATTTCGGGGGTCTGAACTAAAGCACGCTTTGCTCAGGACATGCTAACTAAATCATGATGCAAAAGGTACGAGAAGTAATCTCTGCTTTATTGGGCTAGTTGTCTGTTTCATCTTTCTTTCAGCCTTCCCTTGCGGTACTGAAGTTATTGCTTTATATTCCCTTTCTGTCTCACATACTAGGGCGGAAAAATGTTTTAATGTGTAAGTTTTGGTTATAAAAAATTTTGTAATATTGATGGGTTAGTTTTATTGTTTAAGCTAGCTTTATTGCTCAGGGCAACCCAATTTTCATGGGTGTCTTCTCGGTGTAAGGGAGATGCTTGGTGTCTCAGCCATACCCTGGTTATACCAAGCGCACCTTCCGGTACACTTACCATGTTACGACTTACCTCCCCGTTTGTGTTTGTGATTTATTAGATAATGTGTTGTAGATATTAGGGGAGATTGACGGGCGGTGTGTGCGCGCTTCAAAGCCTGTTTCAAAAGAACTCTCTATTTTCTTTTTACTACTAAATCCTCCTTCAAGCGTAAGGTTTCACTAATGCTGTTCGTTATGTTCTGTGTAGAAAATGTAGCCCATTTCTTGCCACCTCATACACTACACCTCGACCTGACGTTTTGGAGGGTGTCCTTTTTGCTTTCTTTTGTCCCCTTACGGGGTGAGCTGACGACGGCGGTATATAGACGGTACTAACAAGGGGTGGAGAGGTTTAACGGGGGGTATCGGTTCTAGAACAGGCTCCTCTAGGTGGATCTGAAGCACCGCCAAGTCCTTTGGGTTTTAAGCTGTGCTCGTAGTACCCGGGCGGATAAATGGTTTATCTGAGTTTATGGTTGAGCATAGTGGGGTCTCTAATCCCAGTTTGTTTCTCAACTTTCGTGGGGTCGGATAATTGTAGTAGGGCCACTTTCGTTAATGTGGGGTTTCGTGCTTTCAGAGGCGTATAACAGCTTGGAAGGTCTTCAGCCCTATTTTGTTTGTATTCCTAACCACTCTTTGTGCCGATGTCTATCAACTAGAGTCTTTCGTATAACCGCGGTAGCTGGCACGAATTTTACCGACTCTTTTAGCCCTAGCTAAGTCAAGTTTTCACTAATGGCTTAATGTTTACAACTGCTGATGGTCCCTTGGGGGTGTGGCATAGCAAGGTGTCTTGGGCTGAATGTCGTGCCTGATACCTGCTCCCTGATCTCTAGCGGAGAATTTGGGGCATTCTCACGGGAATGCGGATACTTGCATGTGTGAACTGGGTTAAAGTTGATAGTAAAGTCAGGACCAAGCCTTTGTGCTTACGGAACTTTCTAGGGCTCTTCTTAACATCTTCAGTGTTATGCTTTTTATAAGCTACGTTAGC